ATTCAAAATGGGTTTCTTAGCATAGCTGTTTTTCAAAATAGATAGAAAAAAATTGCGTCCAATAGGATTTGAACCTATACCAAAGGTTTAGAAGACCTCTGTCCTATCCATTAGACAATGGACGCTTTTTCATTACTATTTTTTTTTTCTACGGAAAATTTATTAGGGAATAAGATGCATATCCAAATTGATGCTGCATGTATAATAAAGAACGTGGAGCGGGTAGCGGGAATCGAACCCGCATCGTTAGCTTGGAAGGCTAGGGGTTATAGTCGACGTTGGTTGATCATTTTTAACGTCTCTAATTCAAAACCGAACATGAGATTTTTGTTTCATTCGGCTCCTTTATGGAAAATCGATGTATTCCCAGATCTAATAAGGCATAAACGAAAAAAAAAACAGAAAGAAAAAATATACGAAAAAGGTAAATCAGCATAAATCCGAAGAAAAAAAAATTAGATCCATAACATCTATGTCAGCTTTTCTATCTGAATGTATCCAAATCGCTTTCTAGATGATCCCTCTAGAGGAGAGGGATTATACCAAATCCGTCTAGTCTAGTCTAGTTACTTCGTTCCCTATTTCTACTTATGGGATCCTTAGGAAAAGAATTGAGTTTCCACCGAGCTGAAATAATCTGCCGATGGTTCTAGTAAACCAAAACCATCGTTTTCTAGCTATTTTGCTTCAATCTCCCTTTTAGAACACAAAAATTGAAGATCTAGTTACGATTGGAAATAAACTTTTGTATCTTTATCCATGGATCCTTTACTCATACTCATTCAATTGGAAGAGTTGATCCAACTCAGAAAAAAAATTATGCTTCGCGACTCCATAATCCAATTTTGTTTATTCAATTTATAATTGACCTTTGGATACAAATCGTGAGAATGTATATTTTTCCTCAAATATGTCATGGAGAGGTAAAGGATTAAACCCTTTTTAAGAAAAAAAGTTTTTGATCGGAATATGAAAAAAAAAAACGGAAAGACCCCTTAACTATTTAAGTTGTTAATAGAACGAATCACACTTTTACCACTAAACTATACCCGCTCTACAATTTTATTATTGTATATAAATTGACCCTTTGTCGAACAAAGGAAAGGAGCGAGACGCAATCAAAATAGTATCAGAATCAGTAAAATTCTAGCGTTTACACGTATTTCTTTTGTCCTGTCGGGGGCTAAATAGAAATAGGTGAATAACAGAAAGCTTATTTATTTTAAATAACATAATAAAGTTATAGTTATACTTTTTGTTTGCTGGGAAGTCATTAGTAATAATTCCGCACAGAAGGAGTCATTGAAGCTGGACCATAAAAATGATGAATTCTGCATACACGGTTCTTTTTTTTTTTTTTGGAACTTTTCTTTCACAACTGCCGGATCTTATGAATTCGGGTCAATTGGATCTCAAATTTCAAATAAAGCTTGTTCCTTGAACATGGAACAAGTAAATGAATTATATTAGAATAGAACTGTGTGTGTTTAATATTTTAATATATGTATGTATGTCTTTTTTTATTCCAGCTTTTTCCAGTTTTCCAGTAAGTCAATTGAAAATATTAAATACTAAAAATAGAAATAATTATAGGAAATTCTATTTCTATCATAGGAATGAAAATAGAAATTTCCCTTGTTGCTGCTATTGCTTCAATAACAATTTTTGATTTGATATCAAATCATATAAATTAAATCGTTTGATCTATGAACTATGAAGGATTTGTTGGATCAAAATAAGTAATGTCCCGGCCGGTACTTAACCAGGCCGGGGGAATAAAAGAACCTTTCGTACAAAATCAAAGAAGTAAGGTATTCTTTCTATGGTGGATATCTGTTTTGAATCATTATCTAAGTTAAGTTGCTGATCAAATTGGTAGATATCTTTTATCTTTTTATATATCGTTATAATATAGAAGGAAGACTGGGGTTTTTCTCAATCTTTACTTTACGTGTCACATCACATTTGAAATTTTCAATTTTAAATTGGGAGAGATGGCTGAGTGGACTAAAGCGGCGGATTGCTAATCCGTTGTACGAGTTATTCGTACCGAGGGTTCGAATCCCTCTCTCTCCGCTCCTTTCGATCGCTTAAGACTTTATTCATTCGAATTCGAATAAATTTCTATCCTTTGATTTTATCTTTTATCTTTATCATAGTTAAATGTATGGAATAGAAAAAATATCTTTCTTATTTTTATTCTTCACGTCCAGGATTACGTCCTGGATCATTAGATAAGAATCCGAAGATGAAGAGAGAAACAAAGAATATCACTACTGTGTAAACGAAAAGTTTGAGAGTAAGCATTATACAATCTCCAAGATAAGATCATCTTTTGGAAAAAGGGGAATAGATTACCTATTTTTGTACCATATAGTACCATATACACTATTTTGACATTTGACATGACACCCCTCAAAAAAACAAAAAAATGAAGTGTTTTCTTGAAAAGAAAGTAATTTTCACGAATTTATTTATAATAAGATTCGGATTCCTTCGTTACTAAAAAATTAAAATTCTTGTTAGTTATACCCACATATAAGTCAAGAATTTATATTTATGAATCGAGGGTTCATAATGTAAGATTTATCCGATCTTATCAATTTTTAGAATTTTTATTTATCGAATAAATCCGGAATTTAGGAGAGTATTAAACATTTCATCGAAAACTTACAGCAGCTTGCCAAACAAAGGCTAAGAGAAAAAAGAGTACAGGTATGACGGGCATAACGTCTACGATTGGGTTGAAAAGGGCATAAGCCTCAGGTAATTTGGCGAAGAAAAAACTACTCGAATAAAGGGCAGAATTAAGACAGATAGAGATTAAACTAAGAATATTAAGCATAACAAATATTTCGTTCTCGTAGATTAGATAATTTGATTTTGATTGAGTTTTTTTTTATAAGGGAAAAATGAAAAAAGGCAGGTCAAAAAATCCTTCTTTTTCTTCGAACTTTCCCAAATCAAAAATCCTTCCTTCCATTTTCAAATGAGAATACAAGGAATTATACTTTCATACAATATTTTAATTGAATTATATGTAATGATCAATGAATTTTTTTTATCTACACGTGTAGAATCCTAGCAACAATATATCCCTATTTATTTGGTCTGGAATTGACGAATAAGCAATACCAATAATACTGTTTATTAGTGTCCGATAGAAATTGAAATGGGGCGTGGCCAAGCGGTAAGGCAGCGGGTTTTGGTCCCGTTACTCGGAGGTTCGAATCCTTCCGTCCCAGATCGTTTCCATCAGAAACGAAAGATTGGATCTCATTTCATCCAATATTAAATTAATATATATATATGTATTGTTATTGTATTGTTCTTTTTCAGTAACAACGCTCTTTCGGTTAAGTGAAAAGGATCCGCGATTCCTTAAATATCCATACTCCCGGTAACAATTGTTCATTGTATATGATAGATACGAAAAGATCAGACTCCTATGATTATGATTTTCTCTTTCATATGAAAGAAAGAATAACGACCTTAATCTTACCTTACACGGGGCCTTTTCTATTCCATACTCATGAAAACAAATAAACTGGATTAGATTCACAATTTACCTTTCCGCTTTAAATTAAAAAATTGATAATTCAATTGGACATGGTAAAATTTGTGTCTCTTTAGTAAATGAGTAGTTAAAAATTTTTAGCTACTCATTTATTGTCATTGCGTCGACCTGTTGATTGAATTAGAGATCAAATTCAGTCATGACTGGAAAACATATTTCCAGTCATGATGTTGAAGGCGGGAATTCTTTAAACTATTTTTAAACTATTTTTACTTCATTTTTTTTGAATCCTTGGTACGTGAAGAAGTTTGACAAATTTATATTATAATATTATAAACAAAATTCAGACCTTTCCGGTCTGGGTCATTTCGTTCTGGGGCATTGGAATAGTTTATTCGGTTAATAACTGATTTTGTTCCGGGATTGGAAATGGAAATGGCCCCTTGTAAATAGAAGTCTATAGTGTTTTTCGAGAAAAAAGAGATCCTTCATGATTGACCTTCTCGAGAAATCCGTTGAAGTTGAAGATGTAAATAAGTCGTAAGCAAACTCGTTTATTCGTCTTTTTTATAAATGCGTTTCTTTCATATGATATAATATGGGGTTAAATAAATTGAATCTTTGCTGAGCCTTCTCCGGATAAGGATAAATACTTAATAATCTATCCATAGATAGATAGATAGTATGGACTATTATATACCGGGAATCCAATGACTATTCATGATTCTGTATTGAATCAATTCTATACCGGTTCGAAATTAAATTAGAGGAATGTTATGGTAAAACTTCGTTTGAAACGATGTGGTAGAAAGCAACGTGCGACTTGAAGGACATGATCGGCTGTGGATTCTTACATCCGCCATTTTCGATAGGAATGAAGATGCTCTTGGCTCGACATAGTTTGTTCTGTTCCACTAGGAACCCAATTTGTGTTGGGTTGTAACGTAAATAGTACATGATGGAGCTCGAGCGGAAAGTGTTGATTCATTTATCAGGGGGAAGAATCTAGGGTTAGTGACAATCAATAAGTTGGACCAACTTTGTAAGTATATACATATAAATCGACAGGGTCAAATTCGAACAGTTTGAAAAAAAAAAGTAAAATTAGTTGGAATTGGTAAAACTATTTCGATCAAAAGTATATCACAGAGGAATCAATCATTCGTATTAGTATTTCATAGAAAGAAATAACAAAAAACAAAAGGTATGTTGCTGCCGTTTTGGAAGGAGTAAGGATCACTGAAGTAATGTCTAAACCCAATGATTTCGCGAAGCAAAGATAAAAGATTCCGGAACAAGGAAACACTATTTTTAATTGTCTCAGCAATGGGATTCGCATGAAGAATAAAAATAGATTCAAGACGAGACAAACAAAAAAGGTTAGAGACGGCTCAATAAATGTCTAAGGGTTCCCTTCGAACTCTTTCAGAATTTCCCAACTTGAGTTATGAGTACGAATGAGATTTCTTTTTTCCGTAAGGAAGAACAAAAAAAAAAAAACGACTCAAATTATATTATAGTCTAATTCATGATTTTATGGGTCCATTTGCCATTATATACATAAATTAGATACATAAATTAGAACAGAAATTAGAATCATTTTTTCTCGAGCCGTATGAGGAGAAAACCTCCTATACGTTTCCAGGGGGGGCGTTGTTTATTTACATCTATCCCAATGAGCTATCTATCGAATCGTTGCAATTGATGTTCGATCCAGAAGAGAAGGAAGAGATCTTCGAAAAGTGGGTTTTTATGATCCGATAAAGAATCAAACTTATTTAAACGTTCCTGCTATTCTATATTTCCTTGAAAAGGGCGCTCAACCTACAGGAACTGTTCGTGATATTTTAAGGAAGGCAGAGTTATTTAAAGAAAGAATTTCGAGTTAAATTAAAGGAAAAAGCAAAATTAATGAATAAAAAAAAAGGGGGGCTAGTATCTATCTTTGTGTAATTAGAATTTTTTTTTTATTTCCCCACAACACAATTTGCTTTTTTCTTGTTCTATTCATACTTAGTTTACTTTTGTCTTTTCTTGTTTTGTTGTGTAAATTCACCAACAAACAGGTGGTTAATCTTTCTTATTGTACCCCTAGTGGTTGAATAAACCCGAGATTTTTTTCTACCTCTTATTTATTTTTTTCCATCCAAATTTCTTATTTATGTTGTGCCAATCCAACACAAGTCTTTATTTGGTTTGCTTAATTTGATTTGTTTTCTCAACATTCCATTTATATTGACAATGGTGTATCGAACAAATATAATTCGATCGTAGATAAATAGATCTGTTTATCTATACCTCATATTGGGTTTTCCTTCACTTCAGTCAAATGATGGATTTGACTTACCATCATCCAAGACGTATTTTCTTAACGAAAATAAAAAATAGGTAGTTCGTCAATTTGATTTTTTTTTTAATTTCGATCATATCTACATATCATATTTTTCTGGGTTGCTAACTCAACGGTAGAGTACTCGGCTTTTAAGTGCGACTATGATCTTTTACACATTTGGATGAAGCAACGAATTCGTCCAGACTATTGGTAGAGTCTATAAGACCACGACTGATCCTGAAAGGTAATGAATGGAAAAAATAGCATGTCGTAATAAAATAAGAAATTTGTAATTTCTTTTTATTTTTTAAAAATGTTAAAGTAGAACTTTGAGTTTATCCTTACCGGATCATTACAAAATATTGTTTTTGATTTTCGGAAGGGGGCCAAAAAAATTCACAACATTTGTAGTTGGGTCTAGTGAATAAATGGATAGAGGCCTACGGCCCCAATTCTGGTAAAACAAAAAGCAACGAGCTTATGTTCTTAATTTGAATGATTACCCCATCTAATTAGATGTTAAAAATAAATTAGTGCCTGATGCGGAAAAAGGTTCTCCTGTGAGTGGACCATTGATTCTTTTTTTTTTTTTTAATGAATCCTAATTATTCTCTATTACGGATTGGAGACGGATGTGTAAAAGAAACAGTATACTGATAAAGAGAATTTCTTCCAAAGTCAAAAGAGCAATCGGGTTGCAAAAATAAAGGATTTTTTACCCTCTTGTAATTTTAACGAACATAAACCAATTGGATAGAAAAGGAGAGGAAAAAGATCTGTTGATTGCACTCCTTCCATTCGGTATCCGGGGTATAGGGGTATATATATAGTTATATATATATATATAGTTCTTACTATAACTATATACATAATACATATCCTGTTCTGACCGTATTGCACTATGTATCATTTGATAACCAAAGAAATGCCTCCTGCCTCAGGTTCAAGTAGCTCAGGTTCAAGTAGAAATGAAAATGGAAGAATTACAAGAATATTTAGAAAAAGATAGATCTCGGCAACGACACTTCCTATATCCGCTTCTCTTTGAGGAGTATATTTATGCACTTGCTCATGATCATGGTTTAAATGGTTCGATTTTTTATGAACCCGCGGAAATTTTGGGTTATGACAATAAATCTAGTTCAGTACTTGTGAAACATTTAATTACTCGAATGTATCAACAGAATTTTTTGACTGATTCGGTTGATGATTCTAATCAAAATCGACTCGTCAGGGACAACAATTCTTTTTATTCTCAAATGATATCAGAAGTTTTTGTGGTCATTGTAGAAATTCCATTTTCCCCGCGATTAATATTTTCTCTCGAAGAAAAAAAAATACCAAAATCGCAGAATTTACGATCCATTCATTCAATATTTCCATTTTTAGAGGACAAATTATCGCATTTAAATTATGTGTCAGATATACTAATACCTCATCCCATCCATTTGGAAATCTTGGTGCAAACCCTTCAATGCTGGATCCAAGATATTTCCTCTTTGCATTTATTGCGATTCTTTCTCCATGAATATCATAATTGGAGTAGTTTCATTACTCTGAAGAAATCTATTTACGGTTTTTCAAAAGAAAATAAAAGACTATTTCGATTCCTATATAATTCTTATGTATCTGAATGCGAATTTGTATTAGT